TATTTTTCGGAAATTCTCGGTAAGAAAGAAGGGGATGGATTTTTTTCTGTTTTAAGAAAAGGAAAATCTTATTTCCCGAATCATTGTACATTTCAATTTGAATTAGGAATTCTGTGTCCAACTCTAAGCAGCCCTTAACTACATATGCATCTGATCATATATGTATTATCTATTCCAACAAATAATACAAAAGAAGGAGGTTTTTCAATGCGAGATCTAAAAACATATCTCTCTGTGGCACCAGTACTAAGTACGCTATGGTTCGGGGCTTTAGCAGGTCTATTGATAGAGATTAATCGTTTTTTCCCGGATGCGTTGACATTCCCCTTTTTTTAATTCTAGTTATTGTTATTGTCATGGGAAGGAATGAAGAAAATTAGAGATCCAATCAAATATTGGTGATGAATCCCTCTCCCCCTCTTTTCTCTTTTTTCCCTTGTTAGAATAAGGGAGGAAAGAGAAAGAATAAAAAAAGTGGATTCAACATTCGGGCTCAAGTTCGAATTAACTGAATATTAATCATAGAGGAATGGGGGTCTAGGGCAAGAGTATTATACAAGATACTTAAATGATTACTTCAATTTGAAATATACTTTAGAAAAATCGTTGTATTTTACTATGACTTTGCTTTACTATTACTTTATTTTCTTGATTTTAATCTTTTACTTTTAGAATTGGATTTTAAGTTAGTAACTTCTATTTTATCCTTTCTTCGTTTTGAATCGAAAATAGAAGAGTTGAGTAAATCAAAAATCCAAAGGAGGTTCATGGCCAAGGGGAAAGATGTCCGAGTAACGGTGATTTTGGAATGTACTGGTTGTGTCCGAAACAGTGTTGATAAGGTATCAAGAGGTATTTCCAGATATATTACTCAAAAGAACCGGCACAATACGCCTAATCGATTAGAATTGAAAAAATTCTGTCCCTATTGTTACAAGCATACGATTCATGGGGAGATAAAGAAATAGAGCGAACCAAGTACCTGTGTCTTACCCTTTCAAGGAAGGGGAAAAAATGACATTATATATATAACATATTTAAATAGAAAATAAACAAATCCTATTTTTAAAAAATCCTATTTTGGGTGGATTTTAAATGAATTAGAATTAAGAAATAGGATTTTAGGGATAAGGAATAAATTAAACAAACAAACCATGGATAAATCCAAGCGACCTTTTCTTAAATTCAAGCGATCTTTTCGTAGGCGTTTGCCCCCGATTCAATCGGGGGATCGAATTGATTATAGAAACATGAGTTTAATTAGTCGATTTATTAGTGAACAAGGAAAAATATTATCAAGACGCGTGAATAGATTGACCTTGAAACAACAACGATTAATTACTCTTGCTATAAAACAAGCTCGTATTTTATCTTTGTTACCTTTTCTCAATAATGAGAAACAATTTGAAAGAACCGAGTCGACCGCTAGAACTACTGGTTTTAAAGCCCGAAATAAATAGGCTTACTTTTTCTTCACTTGAATCATAATTACAAGAATCTAGATTTGAGTGAATCTAGATTTGAGTATCGTGTCGTAAGAAAAAAATGAATCGGAAAAAAAGAAATCTGTTTTTATTGAATTGAACGTGTTCATTCATTTTGACTACTTTAGCATATTTTCTCATACTAATTTCTACTCTACCTTCCCGGAGAATCAACTCCGGGGAACTCCATTTATTATTCTGTCTATTCTTCTGGCGGATACTGTCCAATCTACTATCTTTATGATTTCGTCCGAAATCATATAAAGACAATTCCTATTTGATATAGCTATTTGTGCAAGTATTTTACGGTTAAGAAGCAACTGTTTCTTGTACAGATCGTGTATTAATCTACTATAACTATAGGGTAATACTTCCCTTCTATTATAACTATAGGATATTCCCCTTTCGCGAATTACTGCGTTTATCCGAGTGATCCACAAACGACGAAAATCTCTCTTTTTCCTATCCCTATCCCGATGAGCCGAAACTAAAGCTCTTATTTTCTGTTGAGTAATAGTTCTAGTAAGCCTTGAATGAGCCCCTCGAAAGCTTGATGCAAATAAACGAATTTTTGTTCTACGTCTCCGAGCTATATATCCCCGTTTAATTCTGGTCATTGAATAAATGAAACTTTGACGAATAACTAATTGATTGCCTTTCTTTCAGTTATTCTTTTCCCCCTTTCTAGTCTATTAATAACAAAACGGATTTTTCCAATGTATAAAATCAAAATTCCAATGGCTTTGGCTACTCTAACCTTCCCGACCACGATTTTTTATTTTTTTTTTAGGTATTTCACTGCGAAATAAGAAAGAAATAAGAAATTGTATTTTCCTAGGTATCACAAAAATCTAGTAAATAAAAGAAATAAAAAAAGAAATAGTGGGTTCCTTCGTTTCTATGGTTACTTCTTAAACGGTGAGGTCTTCTCTATACACCGGAGCCTTTACTTTATACTTTAATTTAATATTTAATCAACTAATTGATGTTATTGGGAACTTGTATAGTTCACACGCTTTGGCTCTACCCATGAATTATCCAGTAATAGGTCTTTCACAATCAGATCTACCTATACAGTAACGGTATTTAATTATGAAAGTTTGCTGGGTAGCTGACCCTCTTAGTCCGTTCTTGCCAGATTGGGAGCCTACCTAATATTTATGTTTTATGCTTTTAAAATAAGATTTCCTCCGCTTAATGGATAACCATTTGTTACCAATGGAGAATTTCTTATCATCTTAAATTCAGGTGATTGGATTTACACCAACGGAAACCATAAACTTAATACACAATAGAGGGATATGATAGAGTTTTTTTTTAATAATGAATGGAGTTCCTTTTTCCATCCTATCCCATTCACCGGTACTGATCGTTGATACTGTAAAAGTAGTTTTCTTGCTTTTGTGCCAGCTCATGATCTAAACGAGTCGCACATACACCCTAGTACATGTTCCTCGACGCTGAGGGCACCCCCGAAGAGCGGGGGATTTCGTGACATTTCTGATTGGCTGTCTTGTATTTCTAATAAGTTGTTTAATAGTTGGCATGTTGAATCGTATACATAATATGATGGGTTGGTTTAGATTGATCCTAACCGAATGATGATGAATTACTTCTATTTAATTCTATTTAATAGAATATTAAATTCGAAGATAAAATCTCAAATCACAGATTTGCGCGAAATCCATGTTATTTTCATTGAACTGCTACAAGATCAACAATTCCATAAGCTTGGGCTTCTGTTGCTGACATAAAAATATCTCTTTCCAGATCTTCGGATACAACCCATAAGGGGTTGCCCGTTCTTTGTGCATAAACCCTTGTGAGGGTTTCACGCAGTTTCAGCAGTTCTTCCGCTTCCAGGACAAATTCGCCTACTTGTGCCATATAAAAACCACTAGCAGGTTGATGCATCATTACCCTGATGATATAACAAAATAAAAGCTTCCCCTATCTCGCATGATAAAGCAAAGAGAAAAGAAAGATAAAGAATAGAAAAAAGATAGAATTGAACAACCGTACAGGCATCTTTTGTGCATACGGCTCTACAAGAAAATTGACCCCCCTCCTTTCTATTGAAGAAAGAAAAAAATAGAATCTATCAGACTCAGATCAGATGGGTAAATAATCAAATTGCCATCCTTCCTTTCGGAGGAGTTAAAAAATACTATGATGGCTCCGTTGCTTTATATGTTTCTTTTTTCTTTTTTTGTCTGTGATTCAGCAATCCCAAAGTTTCTTTTTAATCCGATCAAATAAGGAAAAAATCTTTTTTTTTTTTTCGTACTCTTTCATAACATAAATATTGTTAAGAACTCTCCGGCATGAAAACAAAAAAGTTTGTGACGCTAAACTGAACTCCCGATAGATAAGAGAAAATCGGAAATACCCCTTATCTCATACTACTCTCTCGATACAGAATCTAATGTTTTGAAAAAAAAAAACAATACAAAAATTTCTCATATCGAATTCGAAGTGCCATGCTATTATTACTTAGTATTCATATGGCGAAGGCATAGTCTTCTTTTTTCTCTCAAATAAAAACCTCATTGGCGCCAAGCGTGAGGGAATGCTATACGTTTGGTAATTTCTCCTCCGACCAGGATAAAAGATGCCATTGAAGCGGCTAATCCTACGCATACTGTATGGATCTCTGGTAGCACAATTTGCATAGTATCATAAAGGGCAATCCCAGGTATTACCCAGCCCCCAGGAGAGTTTATAAACAAATGCATCTCTTTGGCATCATCCTCCATACTGAGAAATACCAGAAGACCAATAAGTTGATTCGAAAGCTCGCTAGTAATCCCTTGGCTTAAAAAAAGTAATCTTTCTCGATAAAGTCGGTTGATTAGGGTAAAATTGTATCCCTTAGGAACCGTACATGCGTCTTTTGATGCATACGGTTCAAAAAAATTGTGAATCAATGTATAGATTCCAGCCCTCTTTCTTTTTTTCTAGAAAGGTTCTTTCTTACTTCTAACGAAAGGGCTTTTCTTCGATTTTTCAATAAAGACGAGTTTTGACTCCTTTTTTATATTTTCGATTTTCCATTATAAAATTATAAGTTATAAGAAAGGGTCATTAAACTTATCGAATTAACTTCTCATTGATGTATTCTTTCATCGAGATTTAATTCAAACCGCGATGGTATTTTCTTGTTCCTGAATGGGTCTGTTTCATCTTTTTAGGTTTATGCTCTACTCCGGGTAAAGATCCGCCCGATTTGGATTTGTACATATAGGACAAATGCTCCCATTACCATTTCTTTTTGTATTTCTTTTTTTTTTTTTTCAATTCATTTTATACAAGTATTTATTAGAGTTGAGATAACTTTGCTTGACAATTAGGATCTCTTTACAAAGAAAAAATATGAATAGCAATCATAGATATCTTACCAATCCAATTGGGTTTTTTCTAAACGGAGCCTGGATACTTCATTTTTTTAGTCCAACCAAGCCAACCATAAATTATTCTAATTGATAATAGTAATATGAATCCCCTCAAAAATGGATC